TTGCAAAAGAGGGGAAATCGGCTACATTAAAATTACCTTCTGGGGAGGTCCGTTTGATATCCAAAAACTGCTCAGCAACAGTCGGACAAGTGGGGAATGTTGGAGTGAACCAGAAAAGTTTGGGTAGAGCCGGATCTAAGCGTTGGCTAGGTAAACGTCCTGTAGTAAGAGGAGTCGTTATGAACCCTGTAGACCATCCCCATGGGGGTGGTGAGGGGAGGGCCCCAATTGGTAGAAAAAGCCCAACAAATAAATGGGGTTTTCCTGCACTTGGAAGAAGAAGTAGAAAAAGGAATAAATATAGTGATAATTTGATTATTCGTCGACGTAGTAAATAGGAGAGAAATTGGAATTAGTTTCTTCGTCTTTAAATAAAAAAAAATAGGAGTAATTAACCGTGACACGTTCACTAAAAAAAAATCCTTTTGTAGCGAATCATTTATTAAGAAAAATTGATAAGCTTAACACAAAGGAGGAAAAAGAAATAATAGTAACTTGGTCCCGGGCATCTACCATTATCCCCACAATGATTGGCCATACTATTGCTATCCATAATGGAAGAGAACATTTGCCTGTTTATATAACAGATCGTATGGTAGGTCACAAATTGGGCGAATTTGCACCTACTCTCAATTTCCGGGGACATGCAAAAAACGATAATAAATCTCGTCGTTAATAGTTAATAATCAATTCAAAAATAGAGATCCTTATCCTTCATTTATGCCGAGGTAAAACTTATGAGAAAAAAAAAGTCGCCGACTGAAGTATCTGCTTTAGGCCAATATATACCTATTTCTGTTCACAAAGCGCGAAGAGTAATTGATCAGATCCGCGGGCGTTCCTATAAAGAAACACTTATGATACTCGAACTTATGCCTTATCGAGCATGTTATCCTATTTTTAAATTAATTTATTCCGCAGCAGCAAACGCTAAACACAATAAAGGTTTGGAAAAAGAAAATTTAATTGTGTGGAAAGCGGAAGTCAACAAAGGAACTACCAGGAGAAAATTAAAACCTCGCGCTCGAGGACGTAGTTATATGATAAAAAGACCCACTTGTCATATAACTATTCTATTGAAAGATATATCCTACTATGAAGCATATGAAACATTAGATAATCAAGAAAAGTATTTACCTAGAAAGTTCCGTTTAAAATCTAGTGGGGCAATATGGGACAAAAAATAAATCCACTTGGTTTCAGACTTGGTACAAGCCAAAGTCATTATTCCATTTGGTTTGCACAACCAAAAAATTATTCTGAGGGTTTACAAGAAGATCAAAAAATACGGGATTGTATCAAGAATTTTGCTCAACAAAATATGCGAACATCTTCTGGTGTCGAAGGAATTGCGCGTATAGAAATTCAAAAAAGAATTGACCTGATCCAGGTCATAATCTATATGGGATTCCCCAAGTTATTAATAGAAAATAGACCACGAGGCATCGAAGAACTACAGATTAATGTACAAAAAGAATTGAATTCTGTGAACCGAAAACTCAACATTGCTATTACAAGAATTGCAAAACCTTACAGGCATCCTAATATTCTTGCAGAATTTATAGCCGGACAATTAAAAAATAGAGTCTCTTTTCGAAAAGCGATGAAAAAAGCTATTGAATTAACCGAACAGGCTGGTACAAAAGGAATTCAAATACAAATTGCAGGACGTATCGACGGAAAAGAAATTGCACGTGTCGAATGGATCAGAGAAGGTAGAGTTCCCCTACAAACCATTCACGCCAAAATTGATTATTGCGCCTCTACGGTTCGAACTATATATGGGGTTTTAGGTATAAAAATTTGGATATTTATAGACGAGGAATAGAATAAGAAAGCTTTCCTTGTCTTTCCCAATGACGGAGAAAAAAAATTCTAATTCTATAAGGTTGAATAAAAATTCGATTGACCCCCCTTTGACCGAATTGCTATGCTTAGTGTGTGACTCGTTGGTTTTTGTTAGGATTAAGATCAAATATTAACAAACCATAACCATAATATGAACTAATAACTAACTCATCGCTTCAAATTATCTGGATCCAAGGAAGCAGTCAAGATATGATATATTAGTCTTATCATTGCAGCGACTGAAGGCGCTTTGACATAAACAAAAGAAAAAGCAATCCGATTATGAGTTGGAAGCGAAAGGATATGGGTAAATGGAAGGTGAGAGAAAGATATAAAAATCTATAAAAGATATATAATTCCGATATGTAAGGTCTATGAATCGTCTCATACGCATAACGGGCAGTGTAATAAAGCATCAATATGGATTTTCATCTATCATTATATGAATCTCTTCATAGCACACAAATTAAGAGCCTCGGGTCAATAAAGACTAAGAACGTTGACTCAAAATGAAGTAAAAGCTCCGTTGTCAAATTCAGGCCTAACCATTAATCAAGAAGCGGTGGGAACGATGGAACCTATGAATACAGAAGATTCAATTGAAAATGAATACACATGATTCAGCGGGCGGGATGGCGGAATAAACCAGAGAGACCCATTCATCTATTCTGAGAAGTCATGCACTAACCCTCCAACAGAAATAGATATTGAAAGAGTAAAGAGTCAATATTCGCCCGCGACATTTTTTTCTTATTGAATTGCTAAAATATAGCTGATACGAGAAAAACGAAAACAAAACAAAGATGTGTTTATATTTTGAAAAACTTATTAAATCGAATTTTAATTATTAATAAGTCAGTTTGATTTATCTACTTAGAATATTTTAAATTGAAATATATATACTCTTTTGTTTGGAGCATTGAATTCGCGAGGAGCCGGATGAGAAGAAATTCTCATGTCCGGTTCTGTAATAGAGATGGAATTGAAAAAGAACCATCCACTATAACCCCAAAAGAACTCGATTCCGTAAACAACATAGAGGAAGAATGAAGGGAATATCTTATAGAGGTAATCGTATTTGTTTCGGCAGATATGCTCTTCAGGCCCTTGAACCCGCTTGGATAACATCTAGACAAATAGAAGCAGGGCGGCGGGCAATGACACGAAATGCGCGTCGTGGTGGAAAACTATGGGTACGTATATTTCCAGACAAACCAGTTACAGTAAGACCTGCAGAAACACGTATGGGTTCGGGGAAAGGATCCCCCGAATATTGGGTAGCTGTTGTCAAACCAGGCCGAATACTTTATGAAATAAGCGGAGTAACAGAAAAAATAGCCAGAAAAGCGATCTCAATAGCGGCATCAAAAATGCCTATCCGAACTCAATTTCTTATTTCAGAATAGGAATGTAGAACCAAATGTTGGGATAAAAAAACAACCGCCAGTTTTTGTTTTGGACAAATAATATTTCTTTTTTTTTCGCCTTTGCATTGAAAGATTCAAAAACGATATGATTCAACCTCAGACCCATTTGAATGTAGCAGACAACAGCGGGGCTCGGGAATTGATGTGTATTCGAATCATAGGGGCTAGCAATCGTCGATATGCTCATATTGGTGACATGATTGTTGCTGTAATAAAAGAAGCAATACCAAATATGCCCTTAGAAAGATCAGAAGTGATCCGAGCTGTAATTGTACGTACCCGCAAAGAACTCAAACGCGACAACGGTATGATAATACGATATGATGACAATGCTGCAGTTATTATTGATCAAAAAGGAAATCCAAAGGGAACTCGAGTTTTTGGTGCAATCGCCCGAGAGCTGAGACAGTTAAACTTTACAAAAATCGTTTCATTAGCTCCCGAGGTATTATAAACCACGATAATAGTAGGCTGTTTGAATAAAATCTAGTAATAGATTGTGTATCACGTATATTTTTTACACAAAAAACGAATAAAAACATGTTGATTATATCAAAATTCGGAGCATCACTAATTTTAGGTCATCATGAGTAGGGACACCATTGCTGATATAATAACCGCGATACGAAATGCTGACATGAATAGAAAGGGAACGGTTCGAATAACATCTACTAAAATAACGGAAACCCTTGTTAAAATACTTTTACGAGAAGGTTTTATCGAAAACGTGAGGAAACATCAGGAAAAAAACAAATCTTTTTTGGTTTTAACTCTACGACATAGAAGGAATAGGAAAGGACCATATACAAAAATTTTAAATTTAAAGCAGGTCAGTCGCCCCGGTCTACGGATCTATTCTAACTATCAACGACTTCCTAGAATTTTAGGGGGAATGGGGATTCTAATTCTTTCTACTTCTCGAGGCATAATGACAGACCGAGAGGCTCGACTAGAAAGAATTGGCGGAGAAATTTTATGTTATATATGGTAATCCCTCTGCTATACGAATTAGATCTGAAACTTCCTATTTTGAAAAACAAAAGAAAGAACGGATTGTCTAATATCACCCCTCCTCCATTAGTTGATACTTTAAGGGGGTTTTGCCTGGAATGAAAGAAGAAAAATCGATTCATGAAGGTTTAATTATTGAATCACTTCCTAACGGCATGTTCCGGGTTCGTTTAGATAATGAGGATCTGATTCTAGGTTATGTTTCAGGAAGGATACGCCGTAGTTTTATACGAATCCTACCGGGGGATAGAGTTAAAATTGAAGTAAGCCGTTATGATTCAACCAGAGGACGTATAGTTTATAGACTCCGTAACAAGGATTCAACCGATTAAGTTGTTTTTCAACGTCTACATTCCGGAATACAATTTGAAATTGAAAATTTCAAGAAACTTATTTTCTTCCAAGAAATAGATTCGGAATTTAAGTAAGGAATTAAAAATATGAAAATAAGGGCCTCCGTTCGTAAAATTTGTGAAAAATGTCGACTAATTCGTAGGCGGGGACGAATTATAGTAATTTGTTCCAACCCGAAACATAAACAACGACAAGGATAATCAGTATACTAATAAAGGGGACTTTCTAACGGACTCGATGTACAAATAAAAAAAGGAAAGTCTTTGTTTTGACAGGAAATGGATATCTCCATATATCTCTGACTCATATTTATGAGACGATACAATATGGCAAAACCCATACCAAAAATTGGTTCACGTA